TAAAAAGAGTAATTTTTTTTTTGGAAAGGGATAAGTACAATGGGATTCAAGATCCAAAAAGAAAAGAAAATAAGAAAGGAAAAAATTCAAATAAAAATGAGGAGAGGAATAGAATATAAGAATATAGAGAAAAATTCTCTCTATTTTGGATGGAATTTGGCGGCATGGCCAAGTGGTAAGGCGGGGGACTGCAAATCCTTTATCCCCAGTTCGAATCTGGGTGTCGTCTGATCAACAAAAAACAACTTGGACTTTTTTAATCCTGTTGATCAAACTTGACGAATTCTTGCCCCGCAAAAGCATAGACAAGGAACTAGGTCTGTCGATACTTGATTTTGAGAACCCGTAGGGCCTATCTAGAAATGTCCTTTTTTTCTCAAAAAGAGGGGTTCTTTGTGTGGCTCAAACAGGTACCAATAAATCTGAAGCAACCCAATCTTATTAATGATTGGTTTGGGCTATTCTGAATTGAATCAAATAAAAGAAAAAAAAGAGTTAGAATTCATTCTAGGCATCAGAACTATGAAAGTAAGAAGTCGGAAATCTTGGTATCCAAAGGTTCCTAAGAAATACTCCTTTTTGACTCCTAAGGTTGAAGAAAGAATTCTAAAAAAGACCATAAAGACTCCCTAATTCTTTTAAACTATACCTTTCTTAATATTGAGGTAGTGTTTACTAACTCTGTCTGCAATGAAATTCGATTGGTTAAATTGGATAGGCTGATGGGAAATTCATTTAAGAATTATGGAAAGAACCGAAGATACTTTGTATTCAGGTATCCAGACTCACGATAGGCTCTGAGTACTCAGAAATTGAATCAGAATGGTTGAATTGATTTCTTATTTCATTTCTTTGTATTTTTCTATTTTATATTCATATTATCTTACTTTTTTACTCTTTCATATTACTAAATACTAAATTCTTTCTTATTCAATAGAATTGGAAAGAAAGGAACTTTTACGAGTGGATTTTTGCATCAATAACAATAGCCGTAAGTAAGAATCCTATTTTGACTCTGCGCCATTGATTTCACTATGATTATGAATCAATAATGGAATAAATTTTTCGTTTCATAGAGATAGGGGACATCATTCACATGGATATAATAAGTCTCGCTTGGGCTGCTTTAATGGTAGTGTTTACATTTTCTCTTTCACTTGTAGTATGGGGAAGGAGTGGGCTTTAGAGCTAGGAATATTACTAATTTAATACTTTACTAAAGAATCTAATTGTATCAATTGTGATCGTTTTGCGAAAGCTTAAAAAAAAAGAAATACCTTGGTTTATCTATATATATTAGTATTAGAGTATTAGAATTCTATTTAAGATTTTTTCCTATTTTTCTTTTCTTCTAATTAATTCTTTCGATGGACCTCCAGATCCATGGACCTCCAGATCCATAAGCATAAGAAGAGATATAAAAAATAAGGAATTAAAGCAGTTGGTTTTGCAATTTTTTTGGATTGATCAAAATGCATAAAAATGGGTGTAGAGAAAAATAGAGTGCTATTTCATTTTGATGTACGTCTAATATATATTATTAGAGATAGATATCTATTGTTAATAGATCTAAAAGCTTATTTCTTTATAAAATACAACTTTATGTACTAAGAAGATGAATATGAAATATTCTACAAAACTCAATTGTATAGTGTGGTAGAAAGAGCTATATATAGCTCTTTCTACCACACTATCTCAAATATAGTTTTAAACCTTTCATTTCTTCAATCATTGATAAAAAGGAAGAATTCAAATTTAATTCAAATTAATTATTTTGGCTGACTGTTTTGACGTATATTATAAGTAAAAAGGCAGTAGGAACTAAAATGAACAGCGCAGTAGCAATAAACGCAAGAATATTGACTTCCATAATCTCTTTGTTTTCTTCTTTCACAATAGTTCGGGATCTAATCCCATAGAGATGTTAAAGTGGACTCCTATCAATTCAAAGGTATTAATTGCATCTTGATGATACTAACCCGGATCTATGTTATGAATAACAATATCAAATTTCTTTCTCATCGCGAATTGAATACTAGAACATAGTATAACATAGGAAGATCTTTTATCCATACTCAATCTAAATTAAAGAGAAAGAAAGAAAAATTAGGATTCTTTATTGTTATTGGATCAGAAATCCCATTTCATTTTCCCACTTTTTCTTTTCTATCACCTTTTCTTATACACTTCTCCAATTCTTATTCCTTTCCTTATACATAAAATTATGAAGTATGAGGTATCATATTATCATATGGCCCATACCCTATTCTATATTCTATGGGTCATACAATATGCAAATAAAAACCAGTAGTAGAAACGAGATGGAAAAAAGAAAAGGACGGGTGAAGTATCAAAAATGGAATATTCCAACAGATTTCTTCAAAAGGGGGCGTTACTTGGTTGATATTTTATTAGTATCCCCCTTGAACTAGAACACATACATAAAAAATGCAGTGTTCAATTTGGATGAGAATGAGATAGATTTTTTTCAATTAGTTAT